TCTCTTCACAAGAGATCCAATTTCCTATGATGAATTGTCTAATTATTGGAGCTATACTAATGAAGAAAAAAGAAACAAATTGAGCAATGAATTTCTAAATAGGGCAAAAGTTATAGATAAGGAATTTATTTATCTAGATATATTAGAAAACCGAATTCGATTATCTAATGATGAAACTAAAACAAAATATTTAACTAAAATATATGATCCTTTCCTGAACGGACGCTTTCGTGGACAAATCCAAAATGATTTTTCAACCTCAATCCAATATGAAAAAACTTACAAAAAAAATCCCATTTTGATAAATAAAATTCATAGTATCCTTATTTCAAATAATACTTATAAAAAAAATAATAGTAATTATCCAGAATTAGAGAAAAAAATAAATATACTTGATAGAAAATCTTTAGTAGCTACATTTTTTTTTTTTAATCTAATCAGTAAATTTTCAAAAAAATTAGTATCAAGCTTGAGTTTTGAAACACTTTCTTTATTTCCAGAACATGAACAAGTCCAAATTCATTATGAAGAAGAAAAAAAACAAATAATAAAAATATTATTTGATGCAATTAGAACTGATTTGAACGAAAAAACAATAGTAAATGGAAATAGAACAAAGTGTATTAGAATAAACGAAATCCGTAAAAAAGTTCCTCGATGGTCATACAAATTTATTGACGAATTGGAACAACTGGAGGGAAAAAATGAAGCAGAGAATTATCAAATTCGTTCTAGAAAAGCCAAACGTGTAGTCATTTTGACTAATAAATCGAAATTTTTTAAGAAGTACGATACTTATAATCCTACAGCAGATACTGATAATGCTGAAAAAAAAAAAAATGAATTGGCTTTAATACGTTATTCCCAACAATCGGATTTTCGGAGAGACATAATCAAAGGATCTATACGTGCTCAAAGACGTAAAACAGTTACTTGGAAATTTTTTCAAAAACGGGTGCATTCCCCCCTTTTTTTGGATAAAATTGAAAAACCTTTATTCTTTTCTTTTGATAGTTTCAAATCAATGAAAATCTTTTTTGTGTTAAAAACTTGGATGCGAAAAAAAGAAGAATTTGAAATTTCGACTTATACAGAGGAAAGGGCAAAAGAAAGTTCGAAAAAAGAGGAGGAAAAAAAAAAGGAAAATGAAGAAAGAAAACGTATAGAAATAGCAGAAGCCTGGGATAGCATTATATTTGCTCAAGTAATAAGAGGTGTTTTATTAATAAGCCAATCCATTCTTAGAAAATATATTCTATTACCTTCATTGATAATAATTAAAAATATTGGTCGTATACTATTTTTTCAATTTCCCGAATGGTCGGAAGATTATAGGGATTGGAAGAGAGAAATGTATATTAAATGCACGTATAATGGCGTTCAATTATCCGAAAGAGAATTTCCAAAAAAATGGCTAACAGATGGTATTCAGATAAAGATATTATTTCCTTTTCGTCTCAAACCTTGGCATAAATCTAAGCTACGATCCAATGAAAAGAAAAAGGATCTAATGAAAAAAAAGAACTTTTGTTTTCTAACAGTTTGGGGGATGGAAGTCGACTTGCCCTTTTCTGGTTCTCCCCAAAAAAATAGATTTTCATCCTTTTTTGACCCGATTTTTAAAGAACTAAAAAAAAAAACGAAACAATTTCAAATTTTCACTTTTCGAGTTCTAAAAGTTTTAAGTGAAAAATTGAAATTGTTTCTAACTATCTTAATAGAAAAAGCAAAAAGGATTAGCAAAAGTATTATTGAAAGTATTCTTAAAAGTATTTTCAAAAGTATTCTAGGCCTAACGAAAATAAAACAATTTTTCAAATTTCTATTTATTAAATTTAAATTCAAAAAGATAGATGAATTGAACGAAAGCAAAAAAGATTCAACAATTTATAAGAATAATCCAATGATTTCTGAAACAACCATTTCAATTCAATCGATAAATTCAGTAAATTGTTCATTGAAAAAAAAAAAAATAAAGGATATTAATGCTAAAAAAAAAGCAGTTATAAAAAAAATTGAAAAAATTAAAAAAAGAGGGTTTGTAATTTCAGAGACAAATATTCATTCGAACAAAACAACTTATGATAGGAAAAGGGTAGAATTAGAAAAAAAAAAATGGCAGATATTACAAAGAAGAAATGCTCGATTAACTCGTAAATCACATTCTTTTTTTAAATTTTTCATGAAAAGGATATACAGAGATATCTTTCTATATATAAGTTGTATTCCGAGGATCAATATACAACTTTTTCTTGAATTAACAAAAAAATTGTTAAATAAATCCATTTATGATAATGAAGCAAATGCCGAAAGAATTTATAAAACAAATCAAAGTATAATTCGCTTTATTTCAATTTTATACAAATATTTTCATACTAGAAATCCGAATTCACAAAATTCTTGTGACATCTCCTTTTTGTCACAAGCATATGTTTTTTTTAATTTATTACACACCCGAATTATTAACATAAACATATATAAGTTAAGATCTGTTTTTCAATATCATGGAATTTTTTTTTTTCTGAAAAATGAAATAAAGGATTCTTTTTTTGGAGCACAAGGAATATTTGATTCTAAATTAAAACATAAGAATCCTCTCAATTCTGTAAGAAATCAATGGACTAATTGGTTAAAGGATCATTATTATCAATATGACTTATCTAAAAGTAGATGGTCCAGATTAGTACCACAAAAATGGAGAAATAGAATAACTGAATGTCGTATAGCTCAAAATAAAGATTTAACCAAATGCGATTTATATGAAAAAAGCCGATTAATTCTTTACAAAGAACAACAAGTAGACGCATTAAAAAAAAAAATTAGAAAACAATATAAATACGATCTTTTATCCTATAATTTTATCAATTATGCAGATAAGAAAGACTCATATATTTATGGATATAAATCCCTATTTCACGTAAAAAAAAAACAAGTGATTTCTTGTAATTACAACACGTATAAAAAAGAATTATTTGATATCATAGATAATCTCTTTATCAAGAATTATATATCGAAAGATGTGATTCTAGATATGGAAAAAAATCTGGATAGAAAGTATTTTGATTGGATGGAAATCAATAGAGAAATACTAAATCGTTCCATATCGAATCCAGAATTTTGGTTCTTTTCAAAATTTGTGATATTTTATAACGCATATAGGGGTAACTCGCAGGTTATACCAATCAAATTACTTTTTTTATCTTCTAATGTAAATCAAAATGTTAGTGAAAATAAAAATAACATTACTAGAAAAAAAAAAAAAGAATCTCTTGAGTTGGAGTTAGAGACTCGAAATCGGGCAAAAGCAGAATACCCCGATGAAAGAAATCTTGAATTATCTATCTCAAACCAAGAAAAAGATATTGAAAATGCTTATGTAGGATCAGATAGTGAAAAGAATAGTAAGGGTATAAAGAAAAAGAAAGACAAGAACAAGATGGAGGCAGAACTAAATTTCTTACTAAGAAATTTTTTGATTTTACATTTAAATTGGAATAATTTCTTAGGTCAAAGAATATTTAACAATGTCAAAGTATATTGTCTCCTTATTCGATTAAAAAATTTAAGAGAAATTACAATAGCCTCTATTCAAAGAGGAGAACTAGGTCTAGATATTATGATGATTCAAAATCAGAAGAATTTAATTCTTCTAGGCTTAAGGAAAAATAAAAATAACAAATTTATGAAAAAAGAAATCTTTGTTATCGAACCAGTTCGCCTGTCTAGAAAAAACAATAAACAATTTTTTATGTATCAAACCATGGGTCTTTCATTAATTCAAAAGAATAAACGCAAAATTTATCACAAATACCCAGAAAAAATTCATGTTAATAAGAAAAATTTGGATAAATATATTACAAGAGATCAAAAAATAACAGAAAAAAAAGAAAAAGATAATTATGATTTACTTGTTCCTGAAAACATTTTATCCGCTAGACGTCGTAGAGAATTGAGAATTCTAATTTGTTTAAATCCAAATAATATAAATAGTATGTATAGAAACACAATATTTTATAATCAAAATACAGTAAAAAATAGTTTTCCACTTTTGACTAAAAAAAGAAAATATTTTGAGAAAGATAAAAAAAAACTAATGAATTTCAAAATTTTTCTTTGGCCAAAATATCGATTAGAAGATTTAGCTTGTATAAATCGATATTGGTTTAATACCCATAATGGAAGCCGTTTCAGTATAGTAAGGATACATATGTATCCGCGAGTGAAAATTCGTTAATCCAAATTTGTCTTCTATTTACCATATTTTTATGGTAAATAGAAGACAAATTAATATATATCTATCTATATAGATAGATATAGATACATAACATAAATAAAGACACGCATTATGGTATGGCATTGATACTAATTCACTGATATATACCTTAGATAAAAAAAGAATCAACAAAATTCTGTTTTTTTAAGTATACAATTTTTTATGGTGAATCTATAAAAATAGTCTCCTTTATATCTATTTAAATTGCATTGATTCAATTTATTATTTATAAGAATTAATTCGATTGTAAAAAAATCAAGAATTCTTAAGTAAATTCAGATTTATATCAAAATTTCAAAATTAGTGTCATTACTATTACTGATCAATAAAAATATCTATAAAAAGTAAAAAGCGAAGGGAAAAACTTTCATTTTTTTATGGTAAAAAATTCATTTATACCTGTTATTTCACAAGAAAAAAAAGAAAAAAACCCAGGATCGGTTGAATTTCAAATATTTAAATTTACCACTAGAATACGAAGACTTACTTCACATTTTGAATTGCACCGAAAAGACTATTTATCTCAAAGAGGTTTACGTAAAATTTTGGGAAAACGACAAAGATTGCTGTCTTATTTGTTAAAGAAAGATAGAATACGGTATAAAAAATTAATAAATCAGTTTGATATTAGAGAGTCACAAATTCGTTAAATTGAAGAGTAATTCTCAATTATTCGATTTATTAGATCTTGAATTTTGATGAACTTTTTTTTTAAGCGATTCATAAAAGAATAAATCGAGGAAAAATCTATGAATATCTCAACTACAAGAAAGGACTTCATGATAGTCAATATGGGGCCTCACCACCCATCAATGCATGGTGTTCTTAGACTTCTTGTTACTCTAGACGGTGAGGATGTTATTGATTGTGAACCAATATTGGGTTATTTACACAGAGGAATGGAAAAAATAGCGGAAAACCGAACAATTATACAATATTTGCCTTATGTAACACGTTGGGACTATTTAGCTACTATGTTCACAGAAGCAATAACTGTAAATGGACCAGAACAGTTGGGAAATATTCAAGTACCCAAAAGAGCCAGTTATATTCGAGTAATAATGTTGGAGTTAAGTCGTATAGCTTCTCACCTACTATGGCTAGGACCTTTTATGGCAGATATTGGTGCACAAACTCCCTTCTTCTATATTTTCAGAGAAAGAGAATTAATATATGATCTATTTGAAGCTGCGACGGGTATGAGAATGATGCATAATTTTTTTCGTATCGGAGGGGTAGCGACTGATCTACCTTATGGTTGGGTAGATAAATGTTATGATTTCTGCGATTATTTTTTAACAAGAATTGTTGAATATCAAAAACTTATTACGCGAAATCCTATTTTTTTAGAACGGGTTGAGGGGGTAGGTGTAGTTGATATAAAGGAAGTAATAAATTGGGGTTTATCAGGACCCATGCTTCGGGCTTCCGGAATACAATGGGATCTCCGTAAAGTGGATAATTATGAATGTTACGAAGAATTTGATTGGGAAGTTCAATGGCAAAAAGAAGGAGATTCGTTAGCTCGTTATTTAGTTCGAATTGGTGAAATGATGGAATCCATAAAAATTATTCAACAGGCTTTGGAAGGAATTCCCGGCGGACCATATGAAAATTTAGAAATTCGCTGCTTTGATAGAGAAAAAGAGCCAGAATGGAATGAGTTTGAGTATCGATTTATTAGTAAAAAACCGTCTCCGACTTTTGAATTGCCAAAACAAGAACTTTATGTAAGAATTGAAGCCCCCAAGGGAGAATTGGGAATTTTTCTAATAGGGGATCAAAATGGTTTTCCTTGGAGATGGAAAATTCGTCCGCCAGGTTTTATCAATTTGCAAATTCTTCCTCAATTAGTTAAAAGAATGAAATTGGCCGATATTATGACAATACTAGGTAGCATAGATATTATTATGGGAGAAGTTGATCGTTGAAATGATAATTTATTTAACAGAAATACAAGATATCCATTTTTTTTTCAAATTGGAATATTTTAAAGAGATATATGGAATTATATGGGTATTTGCCCCTATTTTGATTCTTATATTGGGAATTACGATAAGTGTACTAGCAATTGTATGGTTAGAAAGGGAAATATCCGCAGGGATACAACAACGTATTGGACCTGAATACACAGGTCCTTTTGGAGTTCTTCAAGCTCTAGCAGACGGAACAAAATTACTTTTCAAAGAGAATCTTATTCCATCTAGAGGAGATATTCGTTTATTCAGTATAGGACCATCTATATCAGTCATATCCATTATAATAAGCTATTCAGTAATTCCTTTTGGCTATAACTTTGTTTTATCTGATCTGAATATTGGTGTTTTTTTATGGATTGCTATTTCGAGTATTGCTCCCATTGGACTTCTTATGTCAGGATATGGGTCAAATAATAAATATTCCTTTTTGGGTGGTCTACGAGCAGCTGCTCAATCGATTAGTTATGAAATACCATTAACTCTATGTGTGTTATCGATATCTCTACGTGCGATTCGTTGAGACAGAAATTTTTTGATACTATTTGCTATACCCCTCTCTTTATAGTACTTTGTAGTAAAGTCAGAAAATAAATGGAATATATATCTATTTAATTTCTTTTTTTTATTATTTTTCGGATTCGAATTGAAGAATTTAATCAGATAGTTATATGAGTGCAATAAAACAGCTTCTTTTGAATATAATTTATAGAATACTATATTACTTATAGTTAATAGAAAAAATGATGATTTTAAATTGCAGTAAAAATATTGAGTCTCATTTTCTATGTATAAGAATTAAGTGAAAAAAAATGAATTAAATTATAGGTAGAAGTTATTGTTTTTCCCAAGGTTGGTTGATTAGTCATCCTGTCTTGAAGCGGGCGTAAAAGACCAACCCTTTTTAAATTTTAAATATGATTCATTTGTATGAATTAGCATACATATATTAACATAAATAACATAAATAAGGGATTAATAAAAAATCAATGGATGATTAGAAACACCAAAATACACAAAGGATTAGTAACGTATATTTTAAAAAATATCCAAAAGAACTTTTATATTTATGTATAATAGAAAAAGAATACTAATTGGGGCTTTCCGTTGGTAGAAAAAATAAGGCAGTACTCCCCATAATTCCGATCCAGAGTATACTTCCATCCATCGATTAAATAAATAACTATCAGAAACGAAATAATCCTTTAATTTTTGGAAGTCCCCTTTTCTTTTACTTGCACAAAAAAGACTAGGATAAGAACGAAAAAAAAAGAGACCCCCCTTTTCTTTTTTGTCTTATATCCATATTTATATAGATAGAATTCATGTCATAATTTAAAAAATGAACATGTATAATTCTTTTTCGTAATCGAAAATGATGAGGGAGTTATTGATAATTTGAAAAGAGTATTTTATGGAAGAATTAAGTTATTACTCAACCAATTTAAATTTGAATTTTTTAAAGGATGAGATCAATTCAGAAGTACTTTTTGTATTTTTTATTTATTTAAAGAAATGTTAAAATGTATTTTATTTTTTCTTTATTAAATGTATTTATTTTAAAATTTCTTTATTTAGAACAGACAGAATTCAATAGGTCTAATTCGGAACCGTCCGATAAAATCGAATATTATCTATCTTAGAGATATATCAAGGGATAAATAATCGGACCGGTCCTTAAATTTTTTTAAGGCTTTAAGGGAGCCGTATGAGGTGAAAATCTCATGTACGGTTCTGTAATAGAGATGGTAACAGTAATGTTATCACCGACTAGGATTATCTAACAGTTTAAGTACAGTTGATATAGTTGATGCACAATCAAAATATGGTTTTTGGGGATGGAATTTGTGGCGTCAACCTATGGGTTTCATTGTTTTTCTAATCTCTTCCCTAGCAGAATGTGAAAGATTACCTTTTGATTTACCGGAAGCGGAAGAAGAACTAGTAGCGGGTTATCAAACCGAATACTCGGGTATCAAATTTGGTTTATTTTATGTTGCTTCCTATTTAAACCTATTCATTTCTTCCTTATTTGTAACAGTTCTTTACTTGGGTGGTTCAAATATCTCTATTCCATACATATTCGTTTCTGACTTTTTTGAAATAAATCAAACATATGGAGTTTTTGTAACGATAATTGGTATCTTTATTACACTAGCTAAAACTTATTTATTCTTATTCCTTTCTATCGCAACAAGATGGACTTTGCCTAGGCTAAGAATAGATCAATTATTAAATCTTGGGTGGAAATTTCTTTTACCCATTTCTCTCGGCAATCTATTATTAACAACTTCGTCTCAACTGTTTTCACTGTAAAAAAAAAGGTGGACCTTATATATTCATAACTTGTGTCAAACAAGAGAAAGAAAAAAAATATTCAGAGATATTCATGATATGTTCCTTATGGTAACTGGATTCATAAATTATAGTCAACAAACAGTCCGAGCTGCAAGGTACATTGGTCAAGGTTTCACGATTACCCTATCTCACGCAAATCGGTTACCCGTAACTATTCAATATCCTTATGAAAAAATAATATCATCAGAACGTTTCCGCGGTCGAATACATTTTGAATTTGATAAATGCATTGCTTGTGAAGTATGTGTTCGTGTATGTCCCATCGATCTACCCGTTGTTGATTGGAAACTAGAAACTGATATTCGAAAGAAACAGTTGCTTAATTATAGTATTGATTTCGGAATCTGTATATTTTGTGGTAACTGTATTGAGTATTGTCCAACAAATTGTTTATCAATGACCGAAGAGTATGAACTTTCAACTTATGATCGCCACGAATTAAATTATAATCAAATTGCTTTGGGCCGTTTACCAGTGTCAGTAATTGATGATTATACAATTAGAACAATTCAAATAAAATTCAATTAATTATTTCTAAAATTCTTCTAAAAACGAAAATAATAGAATACTTATATAAAATATAAAAATAAGAAAATACGGATATATATATATTCGTATTTTCTTATTTTGAAATTACTCTTTCACATAAAGAAAAGAATGAAATGACATTGATCCTATAACAACTGTACCTATACCAACTCACACCTCTTCTGTTAGGAGTTGGTGGAATTCAATGCGGAGATAATTTTAGTATTTAATAAGTTTTTTTCCTGGTCATATCAATAAGGTCATGAAATTTCGATTTATTTATCTCTTATTTTACATAGAATGGATTTGCCCGAACCGCTACATGATTTTCTTTTAGTCTTTCTTGGATCGGGTCTTATATTAGGAAGTCTGGGAGTAGTATTATTTACGAATCCAATTTTTTCTGCTTTTTCATTGGGCCTAGTTCTTGTTTGTATATCTTTATTCTATATTTTATCAAACTCCCATTTTGTAGCTGCATCACAACTACTTATTTATGTGGGCGCTATAAATGTTTTAATAATATTTGCGGTGATGTTTATGAATGGTTCGGAATATTACCAAGATTTTCGTCTTTGGACCGTTGGGGATGGAATTACTTTGATGGTTTGTACAAGTATCTTTGTTTCATTAATAACTACTATTCTAGATACATCATGGCACGGGATTATTTGGACTACAAGACCCAATCAGATTATAGAGCAAGATTTGATAAGTACTAGTCAACAAATTGGAATTCATTTATCAACAGATTTTTTTCTTCCATTTGAACTAATTTCAATAATCCTTTTAGTTGCTTTGATAGGTGCAATTGTCGTGGCTCGCCAATAAGAAATTTTTAGAACTAATAATCTAAACCAAAATTCAATTTTTTTGTTAGATTTTATCACATTTATTTTTGTTGAATTCTATGTCAATGAAAACGAATATTTCTGTATAAAATCTTTTTTTTATTGCGAATACATTATTTTGTTGTAGACTTATTATATTAGTCAATAAAATTCGTTGAATTCTTCTTGTTCATATCGAAATGAATAAAAATTGATAAGGAGTTGGTCAATGATATTCGAGCATGCACTTGTTTTGAGTGCCTATTTATTTTCTATAGGTATATATGGGTTGATCACGAGCCGGAATATGGTTAGAGCCCTTATGTGTCTTGAACTTATACTGAATGCAGTTAATATAAATCTCGTAACCTTTTCTGATTTTTTTGATAGTCGACAATTAAAAGGAAATATTTTTTCAATTTTTGTTATAGCTCTTGCAGCTGCTGAAGCAGCTATCGGACCGGCTATTGTTTCCTCAATTTATCGTAATAGAAAATCAACCCGTATCAATCAATCAAATTTGTTGAATAAATAATATTACCCATAAAAAATAAAAAAAGTAGAATTTATATTTAGTGTGTACTATTAATCAATTCAAATTAGCATATATAATATATAAATTAGAATCATGTTTGCGAAAACAAAGATAAGAAATCAAAGTATCTTGGTTCTATTCTCTTTTTATTAATTAATCTAGAAGTAGATTTTGATTAGCAAAATTCTTATAAATCATTGATTCATCTGGTATCTAATATATATATAAATTCGTTTACGAGTTTACTAGATTGAAAATGTTGAATTTTTTATGTTCAAGGATTAGGATCCAATGTCACATTCAGTAAAGATTTATGATACATGTATAGGATGTACTCAATGTGTCCGAGCCTGCCCAACGGATGTATTAGAAATGATACCTTGGGACGGATGTAAAGCTAAACAAATTGCTTCTGCCCCAAGAACAGAAGACTGTGTTGGTTGTAAGAGGTGTGAATCCGCCTGTCCGACGGATTTCTTAAGTGTTAGAGTTTATTTATGGCATGAAACAACTCGAAGCATGGGTCTAGCTTATTGATAGGTTTCAAAAAGAACCGCACACAAGTACGTTTTTTTACTGGCAAAAACCCGCGCTCAAAATAAAAAAAAAGATTTCCTTTTTTATTTTGAGCGCGGGTTTTTCTAGTCTAAGTATATCTTATTTTTATCACGAATTATTTTCCTTGGTTAACAACAGTTGTAATTTTGCCAATAGTCGGGGGTTCCTTAATTTTCTTATTTCCCCATAAAGGAAATAAGGTAATTAAATGGTATACTATTTGTATATGTTTAATTGATCTCCTTATAACAGCCTATGTATTTTGTTATCATTTCAAACTGGATGATCCACTAATCCAATTGACAGAAAATTATAAATGGATCAATTTTTTTGACTTTTACTGGAGATTCGGAATAGATGGACTCTCTCTAGGACCCATTTTATTAACGGGATTTATCACTACGTTAGCTACGTTAGCGGCTCAGCCGGTTACTCGAGAATCCAAATTATTCTATTTCCTGATGTTAGCAATGTATAGTGGTCAAATAGGAACATTTTCTTCTCAAGACATTTTACTTTTTTTCATCATGTGGGAATTAGAATTAATTCCCGTTTATCTACTTTTATCTATGTGGGGTGGAAAAAAACGTTTGTATTCAGCTACCAAGTTTATTTTGTACACTGCGGGAAGTTCTGTTTTTTTATTACTCGGAATTCTGGGTATGAGTTTCTATAGCTCTAATGAACCAACATTAAATTTCGAATCATTAACTAATCAATCATATCCCGTGGCGCTGGAAATAATATTCTATATCGGATTTCTTATTGCTTTTGCTGTCAAATCACCAATTATACCCTTACATACATGGTTACCAGACACCCACGGAGAGGCACATTATAGCACTTGTATGCTTTTAGCCGGAATATTATTAAAAATGGGAGCATATGGATTGGTTCGAATTAATATGGAATTATTATCTCGCGCTCATTCTATATTTTCTCCCTGGTTAATGCTATTAGGTTCAATTCAAATAATCTATGCAGCTTTAACATCTCTTGGTCAACGCAATTTAAAAAAAAGAATAGCTTATTCCTCAGTATCTCATATGGGTTTCTTAATTTTAGGAATTGGTTCGATAAGCGATACAGGTCTCAACGGGGCTATTTTACAAATAATATCTCACGGATTTATTGGCGCTGCGCTTTTTTTCTTGGCGGGAACTAGTTATGATAGACTACGTCTTCTTTATCTCGACGAAATGGGTGGAATGGCTATCCCAATGCCAAAAATATTCACGGTTTTCACTATCTTATCGATGGCTTCTCTTGCATTGCCAGGCATGAGCGGTTTTGTTGCAGAATTGATAGTCTTATTGGGAATAATTACCAGCCAAAAATATCTTTTAATCACAAAAATACTAATAACTTTTGTAACAGCAATTGGAATGATATTAACTCCTATTTATTTATTATCTATCTTACGTCAAATGTTCTATGGATACAAGCTTTTTAATACACCAAATTCTTATTTTTTTGATTCGGGGCCACGAGAATTATTTATTTCAATTTCTATCCTTATACCCGTAATAAGTATTGGCATTTATCCAGATTTTATTTTTTCATTTTCGGCTGACAAGGTTGAAGCTATTCTATCTAATTTTTTATAGATAGTTTTCACGAATAAATGAAAATTAAAATAAAAAAAAATCCTATGCACAATACAAAAACCTATATTTCTTTTGTATTATATTAATTCCATTAAAATGAATTTGAATTCTAATTGAATATATTTGGTGTTTTGAGAACCCCTTGAATCACTATTCAAAGGGTTCTCAATCATTTTATTCGAAGTTTTCTTTGTTATTTTATATATAATATATTATGTTTTCTATATTTGTATTTGTGAAGTTCTTTACTTATTTTAATTCAATTAGGTGTAAATGAACCATAACTATGTAGTCCTATTCCTAAAAGATTTATCCCTAAATAACATACCCAAATTATAAGAAAACCCATGGAGGCAACTATTGAAGAATTTATATCTTCTAATTTTTTATTTTTTCTAGTATGTAAATAAATAGCGAAAATAGTCCAAGTAATAAAAGCCCAAGTTTCCTTTGGATCCCAATTCCAATATGATCCCCATGCCTCATTAGCCCATACTGCTCCTGAAATAATACCTATCGTTAAAAAGATAAAACCTAGACTAATAGTACGGTAACCCCAACGATCCAATTGTTGAAGAAATTGAGATCTATAATAATTTCTATAAGAAAAAAAAGAAGTTTTTTGTAAAACATTATTTTTATCAGTCATATTCATGTATTTGATTTCAGCAAAAGAAAATGATTCATTTAAAAAATAGAAATTTTTGCTTTTACCAAGAATTTGTATGAGTTCTTGAAATGTAATGACTAAAATAGCCACTGATAATAATGATCCGCATAAAAGAGTTGCATAACCCAATATCATCATACTTACGTGCATCATTAACCAATGGGACTGTAAAGCAGGTACTAATATTAAGGATTCATGCATTTTGGTTAAAAGACCCGAAGTAGCAAAGCCTTGGGTAAAAATAACACTTGGTGTTATTATTGTATTTAAATAGTCGTTTTTAGGTTTTTTGAAGCAAGGAACCATATAAAAAATGGAAAAAGTCCATGAAAGAAATATTAATGATTCATATAAATCACTAAATGGTAAATGGCCTGAAAAAACCCAACGAGTAACTAACAATCCTGTTATACAAAAAAAAGTGATTATCATGCCTTTTTTGGACGAATCAGATAATCCTATGATTTCATTGACAAATAATAAGGTTATCAAATGAATTGAAATTAAAATAGATACGACCGAAAACGATATATGAGTTAATATATGTTCTAAACTTGAAAATACCATATATAATGAAAAAATCTAAATACTAGGAATAGAAATAAGAATGGAGTTCATTATAGGACCTATTTTTTAGAAGATAAGATGTCATGCCGCTACTCGGACTCGAACCGAGATGCTCTAGCACTGCTTCCTAAGAGCAGCGTGTCTACCAATTTCACCATAGCGGCTTACTCGAAATCATAATAACAAATTTTTAGTCGATTGTCGAGATTCAAAGAATCAATTAAAATCTAATATTTGTTTACTAAACATTAAATAAAAGAATTTTAAAGAATTCCCTTAGAATCTATTAGAAATATATATCGATATATATCTATCTATATATAGATAGATATATAGATATAATGTAAATATCCTAAAGAAATATTATACTATATTAGATTATATATTAAATTTATATTCGTATTTCTTTTTGTATTTAAAAATATTCGTTGAATCTAGTTAATTGAAATTATTCTAACGTTTGTATTTGTTACAAAAAAAGCTTTTTGAATTCCCCGTAAAAATAGATTGCGCTAATGAAAAAGCTTTCAATGTTGTAAAATATCCCTTCTTTTTCCATAAAGTGTTCCGAATCCTTTTTTTTGATATAGAAGTGCGCTTTTTTGGAACTGCCATGTAATTAGTATCGTTTTTGATTGTTATAGAATTCGATGTGAAAGACATTTTTATGAAAATATATTTATCTTTAATTAACCATATATTTTATTTATTTTAATTCGCATTTTTTTAATATTTCAAGTAAAACATTGAATATTATAATACTTTTTCTAAAGTTTTCCAAACATCGATATTGTTTATTGTAATAAAAAATACTAAATTAGTTAAAAAAACGAAGTAATGTTTTTGAAAAAATATATATATATATTGTACAAAGATTCAGAATAATTAATAATAGATCATTCTATTTTAATTAATTCTATGTTTACTTTTTATTAACCGAACCCCTTCTTTACAAAAAAGATAAAAAACCGACGAATAAGAAACAAAATTCATTAGAATCAGAATTTTTTTGTTTATTGTATGGAATATACACATCAATATTCATGGATCATACCTTTTATTCCATTTCCAGTTCCTATGTTAATAGGAGTGGGACTTCTACTTTTTCCGACAGCAACCAAAAATCTTCGCCGTATGTGGGCTTTTCCTAGTATTTTATTGTTAACTATAGTTATGGTGTTTTCGCTTGATTTGTCTATTCATCAAATCAATAATAGTTCTTTTTATCAATATATCTGGTCTTGGACCATAAATAATGATCTTTCTTTAGAGTTTGGGTACTTGATCGATTCACTTACTTCTATTATGTCAATATTAATTACTACTGTTGGCATTCTGGTTCTTATTTATAGTGATAATTATATGTCTCATGATCAAGGATATTTGAGATTTTTTGCTTATCTGACTCTTTTTAATATTTCAATGTTGGGATTAGTAACAAGTTCCAATTTGATACAAATTTATGTTTTTTGGGAATTGGTTGGAATGTGTTCTTATTTATTAATAGGCTTTTGGTTCACACGTCCTATTGCAGCAAATGCTTGTCAAAAAGCATTTGTAACGAATCGTGTCGGGGATTTTGGTTTATTATTGGGAATTTTAGGTCTTTATTGGATAACGGGTAGTTTGGAATTTCGGGATTTGTTTCAAATAATAAATAACTTGATTTATAAAAATGAATTGAATATTTTTTTTGTTACTTTGTTTGCCCTCTTGCTATTTTGTGGCTCAGTCGCTAAATCCGCCCAATTTCCTCTTCATGTATGGCTACCAGATGCTATGGAAGGGCCTACTCCAATTTCCGCCCTTATACATGCTGCTACTATGGTAGCCGCGGGAATTTTTCTTGTAGCTCGACTTTTTCCTCTTTTCATAGTTCTACCGGCAATAATGAACGCAATAGCTTTTATAGGTATAATAACGGTAGTATTAGGAGCTACCTTAGCTATTGCTCAACAAGATATTAAGAAAAATTTGGCTTATTCCACAATGTCTCAATTGGGTTATATGATGTTAGCTCTCGGTATGGGATCTTATCGAGCCGCTTTATTTCATTTGATTACTCATGCTTATTCAAAAGCATTGTTGTTTTTAGGATCTGGATCCATTATTCATTCAATGGAAGCTCTTGTCGGATATTCTCCAGCTAAAAGTCAAAATATGGTTCTTATGGGCGGTTTAACAAAACATGTACCAATTACAAAAACTTCTTTTTTAGTGGGTACGCTTTCTCTTTGTGGTATTCCACCTTTTGCCTGTTTTTGGTCTAAGGATGAAATTCTTAATGATAGTTGGTTGTATTCACCCATTTTTGCAATAATAGCTTGTTGTACAGCAGGATTGACTGCATTTTATATGTTTCGGATCTATTTACTTGTTTTTGAAGGATATTTAAACGTTCATTTTTTAAATTTCAATGGAAAAAAAAATAGTTCATTTTATTCAATATCTTTATGGGGGAAGAAAGAAGTAAAACAGAAATTAAAAGACAAAAATTTTTTCTTAGCTTTACTAAGAATGAAAAATAATGAAATGACGTCTTTTTTTATCCGGAAGATATATCCACATCGCATTAATCAAAATGTCAAAAACATAACCTGTCTTTTTTTTGATATTAACTATTTTGGCACTAAAAAAACTGCTTATTTATATCCTAAGGAATCGGACAATACTATGCGATTTTCTATGCTTGTTTTAGTGCTCTTTACTTTATTCGTTGGGACCATAGGAATTTCTTTCAGCTACAAAGGAATAGATTTGGATATATTATCAAAATTGTTAATTCCGTTTATAGACCTTTTACATAAAAATTCACAATATTTTGTAGATTGGTATGAATTTTTGACCAACGCTACTTTTTCGGTGATTCTAACTTTTTTAGGAATATTTATAGCGTCTTTTTTTTACAAACCGGTTTATTCATATTTACAAAATTTGAATTTATTAAATTTATTTGAAAAAAGTGTTCTTAATAACAAAGTTGCTGATAATTTTCAAAATGTCATATATGATTGGTCATATAATCGTGGTTATATAGATCTTTTTTATGATATATCTTTAATTACGAGTGTAAGAAAATTAGTCAAATTCAATTATTTTTTTGATAAAAAAATAATTGATGGAATTCCGAATGGAATAGGTATTACAAGTTTTTTTATGGGAGAGATTATCAAATATGTAGGAGGCGGGCGAATTTCTTCGTATATTTTATTGTATATATTCTATATAGTAATCTTTATACTAATTTGGTATTTTTTATTTCCTTATATTGTTGCATATTAATATTGAACTTGGTAAAAAAAAGGGGTTTAATAACTGAAAAATAAGATTCTGAAAGAAGATTCTTTGAATACTAAAATTACGTATTGAATTTGGATTCTTGTATCCATAATTCAAAAAGTTTTTGTGATTATTGCCGAAGAACTGAAATAAAAGATAGGGTAGAGCTATGACAGTTATTATATGGGGTCTACCCAATGCTAAATGCAAAGGCGCATAATAGATCGATATGAACATTATGAGCTGTCCCGTAATAAACCCAGTTGTTGCTGATACTTTCTTCTCGGTCCCTTCTTCCACAAGCCTAGCTCGAAGAAGG